TCAAACGTAACAACGGTATGATAATACAATATGATGATAATGCTGCGGTTGTCATTGATCAAGAAGGAAATCCAAAAGGAACTAGAATTTTTGGTGCGATCGCACGAGAATTGAGACAGTTAAATTTCACTAAAATAGTTTCATTAGCACCCGAGGTATTATAAAACAAGACCAGGATATTTTTATCTATTTGAATGAAATAAATTCATTAATAGATTATGTCTCACGCATATGCCTTTTTAATTAGAAACGGATACTTTTCTTTAATTATTCAAAAAAAAAAAAAGAAAAAAATGAAATGAAAATAAAAAATAGCATGTGAATTATATGAAAAGTCAAGGGCAACAAGCATTTTAGTTTATCATGGGAAAGGATACGATTGCTGACATAATAACCTCTATACGAAATACTGACATGAATAGAAAGGGAACAGTTCGAATACTATCTACTAACATCACCGAAAACATTGTTAAAATACTTTTAAGGGACGGTTTTATTGAAAGCGTGAGAAAGCATCGGGCGATTGACAAGGATTTTTTAGTTTTCACTCTACGACATAGAAGAAATAGAAAAGGATCATATAAAACTATTTTTCATTTAAAACGGATCAGCAAGCCCGGTCTACGAATCTATTCTAATTATCAACGAATTCCGAGAATTTTAGGAGGGATGGGGATTGTAATTCTTTCTACTTCTCGAGGTATAATGACAGATCGAGAGGCTCGATTAGAAAGAATTGGCGGAGAAATTTTGTGTTATATATGGTAATCTTTCTGATATACGAATTCTATGAGAAACTTTCATACATGTAGATTGGTGAAAAAAGAGAGAAAAAAACAAGTTTCTAATGTCCCTCCTCGTCCATTAGTTAATACGTAAAGGGTTTTCAAAACTCAAATAGGAATAGAATAAACGAAAAAATGGCTTTCTTTCTGATGGTTTAGTTTCAATTAATGCATCACTTCCCAACGGTATATTTCGGGTTCGTTTAGATAATGAAGATCTGATTTTAGGTTATGTTTCAGAAAGGATTCAACATAGTTTTATACATATACTACTTAAAGACTTAATTAAAGTAAAAACAAAAAACAGAAGGAAGTCATTTTTTGAGTGAACCGGAGGACATAGAATTTATAGACCCCGGAACAAAGATTAGAATGATTAGACTGTTTTTTCAACTTCAACATTCCCTTTTTAGGGGATACAATTAAAAGTTCCAAATTTCAGGAAAACCCATTTTCTTCCAATAAAATAGATTCATAATTAAGTTAAGGAATGAAAAATATGAAAATAAGGGCCTCTGTTCGTAAAATTTGCGAAAAATGTCGACTGATCCGTAGGCGAGGACGAATTATAGTAATTTGTTCCAATCCAAGCCATAAACAAAAACAAGGATAATATTTCCAAAAATAAAATAAAAAAGAGAGCTTTCTAAAGCTAAAGGACCAGATGCGCAAATAAAAAAACGGAATTTCAATTAAAATTATAAAATTCCATTTCATATGGAATATATTATATTGAATATGAAATATAAACAATTGAAATGGAAATACAAATAATTTTGAAATATAAATAATTAAATATAAATAATTAAAGTAGAAATAGGTTCTATAGAAATATAGAAATGAATTTCGAATTCATTATTTAATTCTATAATATATTATAGAACTATAATATAATAAATGAATTCTATAAATATAAATAATAGAAAATATAAATAATAGAATATAATAAATATTGAAATAAAAGATTTGTTTTTGACATTAACATTAAATGGATATATCCATATTTCCCTGACTTATATTTATGAGATAATAAAATATGGCAAAACCTATACCAAAAATTCGTTCACGTAAAAATGAACGTATTGGTTTACGTAAGAATGTGCGTAGAATACCAAAGGGAGTTATTCATGTTCAAGCTAGTTTCAACAATACCATTGTGACTGTTACAGATGTACGGGGTCGGGTGATTTCTTGGTCCTCCGCCGGTACTTGTGGATTCAAGGGTACAAGAAGGGGGACACCCTTTGCCGCTCAAACCGCAGCAGGAAATGCTATTCGGACAGTATCGGATCAAGGTATGCAACGAGCAGAAGTCATGATAAAAGGTCCCGGTCTCGGGAGAGATGCGGCATTAAGAGCTATTCGTAGAAGTGGTATACTATTAAATTTCATACGGGATATAACCCCTGTGCCACATAATGGATGTAGGCCCCCTAAAAAAAGACGTGTGTAAAAGTAAAAACAAACATGGAAGCAATTTCAAGAGAAATAAAAAATTCAAGGATTTGATCAAAATATATTACTATGGTTCGGGAGAAAGTAACAGTATCTACTCGGACATTACAATGGAAGTGTGTTGAATCAAGAGCAGACAGTAAGCGTCTTTATTATGGACGCTTTATTTTGTCTCCACTTATGAAAGGTCAAGCCGATACAATAGGCATTGCGATGCGAAGAGCTTTGCTAGGAGAAATAGAGGGAACATGTATCACACG